AGCTCGGGTTATGGAAGAAGGAACCGAGAAGGAGGTATCAGCAACAACTGGTTTTATTACGGGGCAGCTCATGATGTTCATATCGATCTATTATGCGCCTCTGCATCTAGCATTGGGTAGACCTCATACAATAACTGTCCTAGTTCTACCGTATCTTTTGTTTCATTTCTTCTGGAACAATCACAAAAACTTTTTTTATTATGGATCTACTACCAGAAATTCAATGCGTAATCTCAGCATTCAATGTGTATTCCTAAATAATCTAATTTTTCAATTATTCAACCATTTCATTTTACCAAGTTCAACGTTAGCCAGATTAGTCAACATTTATATGTTTCGATGCAACAACAAGATGTTATTTGTAACAAGTAGTTTTGTTGGTTGGTTAATTGGTCACATTTTATTCATGAAATGGGTTGGCTTGGTATTATTCTGGATACGGCAAAATCATTCGATTCGATCTAATAATAAGTACCTTGTGTCAGAATTGAGAAATTCTATGGCTCGAATCTTTAGTATTCTCTTATTTATCACCTGTGTCTACTATTTAGGCAGAATGCCGTCGCCTATTGTCACTAAGAAACTGAAAGAAACGGAAGAAAGGGGAGAAAGAAAAGAAGAAAACGATGTAGAAACAACTTACGAAGAAGACAAAGATAGCCCAGACTACGAGGATTTTTCTCTTGATACTCATCAAGATAATTTGGAATTGGTAAAACTTAACTTAAAAAAAGAAGAGAAAAATGAAAAAAATTCTTTTTGGTTTGAAAAACCTATTGTAACTTTTCTTTTCGATTATAAACGATGGAATCGACCATATAGATATATAAAAAATGATCGATTTGAAAATGCTATACGGAATGAAATGTCACAATATTTTTTTTATATATGCCCAAGTGATGGAAAACAAATAATATCTTTTACATATCCACCAAGTTTATCGACTTTTTCAGAAATGATAGAACGAAAAATTTCTTTGTACACGACAGAAAAACTATCCCACGAGGACTTGTATAATTATTGGGTTCATACCAATGAACAAAAAAAATACAACTTGAACAATGAATTGATAAGTCGAATAAAAATTCTAGAAAAAGAGAAAGGATCTCTTGCTTTAGATATGCTAGAAAAAAGGACCAGATTATGCGATGATGAGAATGAACAAGAATACTTGCCAAAAAGGTATGATCCTTTTTTGAATGGACCTTATCGAGGAACAATAAAAAAATTTGATTCACGTGCAATCATGAACGATTTAATAACTTCCACAGCAGATTCCGTAGAAATGTTTTGGATAAATAAGATTCATGGTCTCTTTCATAATGATTCTCGAGAATTAGAACATCAAAAGAATACGTTTGGCTTTAGCGGGAAATTTTTATTGAATTCGATTGGGAATTCCTTAACCTCAATCGATGAATTATCTTTTGAACACGCACGACGAATTGATTCAGAAAGTCAAGCAAAATCTTTTAAATTTATATTCGATGTAATTTCAACTGATCCAAATGATCTAACAACAATTAGAAGGAAATCTATTGGAATGGAAGAAATCAGTAAAAGGGTTTCTCGTTGGTCATACAAATTGACAGATGATTTAGAAGAAGAGGAAGAAGAAAATGAAGAAGAATCGACGGAAGATCCCGAAATTCGTTCAAGAAAAGGCAAACGCGTGGTAATTTATACTGATAACGATCAGAGTACTAATTCCAGTACTAGTAATAATAATACTAGTAATAATAGCACTAATGATGAAGAAGAGGAAGTGGCTTTGATACGTTACTCACAACAATCGGATTTTCGACGGGGTATAATCAAAGGATCCATGCGTGCTCAAAGACGTAAAACAGTTATTTGGGAAATGTTTCAAGCAAATGTGCATTCTCCACTTTTTTTTGATCGCATAGACAAAACATTTTTTTTTTCGTTTTTTGATATCTCTAAAATGATTAATCACATTTTTAGGAATTGGGTAGGGGAAAACCCAGAATTGCAAATTTATTATTTTGAGGAGGAAGAGACAAAAGAAAAGGAGAAAACAAACGAAGAGAAAGAAGAAGAAAATGAACGAATAGCAATATCAGAAGCTTGGGATACCTTTATATTTACTCAAGCAATAAGAGGTTTCATGTTAGTAACCCAATCTTTTCTTAGAAAATACGTTATATTACCCTTATTGATAATAGCTAAAAATATTGGTCGTATGTTATTATTGCAATTCCCCGAATGGTACGAGGATTTGAAGGAATGGAATAAAGAAATGCATGTTAAATGTACCTATAATGGCGTTCAATTATCAGAAACAGAATTTCCCCAAAATTGGTTAACAGACGGTATTCAGATAAAGATTCTATTTCCTTTCTGTCTGAAACCTTGGCGAAGATCTAAAGTACGATCTCATCATAGAGATAGAGATCAGAAAATAAGCAAAAAGGAGAAAAAAGACAATTTTTGTTTTTTAACAGTCTGGGGAAGGGAAGCAGAACTACCTTTTGGGTCTCCCCGAAAACGACCTTCTTTTTTTGAACCCATTTTTAACGAACTCGAAAAAAAAACGAGAAAAGCGAAAAGGCAATTTTTTCAAGTTATAAGGGTTTTCAAAGAAAGAGGAAAAGGTTTTATAAAAGTTTCAAAAGAAAAAACAAGAATAGTTCTAGTTATAAACCTAATAATGAAAGAACTTGAAAAAGTAAACCCCATTTTCTTATTGAAATTGAGAAAGGTAAAAGTATATGAATCGAATGAAAACGAAAAAGATTCCAATATAAATAATAAGATTATCCGAGAATCGACCATTAGAATTCGATCCGCGAATTGTGTAAATGAAAATTATTCACTCATAGAAACAAAAATGAAAGATCTTGCTAATAAGACAATCACAATTAGGACTCAAATAGAAGGAATCACAAAAGGCAAGAAAAAAATAGTTCGAGCTTGTGATGATAAAAGATCGGAATCGAAGAAGGATATTTGGCAAATATTCAAAAGAAAAAATATCCGAGTAATACGTAAATCACATTATTTTATGAAATCCTTCGTTGAAAAAATATACATAGATATATTACTATGTATCATTAAGATTCCAAGGATCAATGCACAACTTTTCTTTGAATCAACAAAAAAAATGATCAACAAATCCATTTCCAACGCTGAAACAAATCAAGAAGGAATTGAGAAAACAAATCAAAATACAATGAACTTTATTTCGACTATAAAAAATCCGTTTTCGAATTTTTCTAATACTAATATTAGTAATCAAAATGTTAGGAATAATAATTGTGACTTATCTTCTTTGTCTCAAGCCTATGTATTTTACAAATTATCACAAAATCAATTACTTAACAAGTATCATTTGAAATCTGTACTTCAATATCACCACACCTATCCTTTTCTTAGGGATATAATCAAGAATTATTGTACGACACGAGGAATATTTGATTCCAAACCAAGGCAAAAAAAAATGCATAAGTCTGGAATGAATAAATGGAAAAATTGGTTAAGGGGTCATTATCAATACAATTTATCTCAGACCAAGTGGGATCACTTAGTACCGAAAAAATGGCGAAATAGAGTCAATCAATGTCGTACGATTCAAAAGAAAGACTCAATGAAATTAGATTTATATAAAAAAGAAAAAGACCAATTAATTCATTACACGAAACAAAATTACTATGCAGTGGACTCATCGATAAGTCAAAAAGAAAAATGGAAAAAACATTACGGATATGATCTTTTGTCATATAAATATATAAATTATGGGAATAGTAAGGACTCGTATATTTCTGGATCAACATTACAAATAGAGGACAAAAAAATTCCATATAATTTCAATACAAATACACTTAAATACGAATCATTTTATAGATTGATAAGTATATCTATTAGTGATTATCTAGAAAAAAGATCTATTATTGATATGGACAAAAATATGGATAGAAAATTTTTTGATTGTAGAATTCTCCATTTTTGTCTTAGAAATAATATCGATATTGAGACCTGGGCCAATACGCATACCGGCACCAAGATTCATAAAAATGCTAAAACGGAAACTCAAAATTCTCAAAAATTTGAAAAAAAGGATCCTTTTTCTTTTACGATTCATCACAAAATCAACCTATCCAATCAAAAAAATATTTTTTTTGATTGGATAGGAATGAATCAAGAAAGGTTATATCATACCATATCAAATTTAGAACCTTGGTTTTTCCCAGAATTTGTACTACTTTTTGATGTGTATAAGATTAACCCGTGGATCATACCAATCAAATTACTTATTTTTAATTTGCATTTCTATGAAAAAAATATTAGTCAAAATGAAAAGATCGACGTAAATAAAAAAAAAAATCTTTCTATATTAGCTAATCAAAAAGATCAAAAAGAATATCTTGAATTAGAAAATTCCAACCCCCCAAAAAACAAACAACAAGGTCAAGGAGATTTTGTATCAGATCTACGAAAACAAAACAAAAAGAAAAATCTTGAAGAAGATTACACGGGAGCAGACATTAAAATTAAAAAAGGTAGAAAGAAAAAACAATTCAAGAGCAAGAAAGAAGCAGAACTGGATTTCTTCCTGAAAAAATATTTTCTTTTTCAATTAAGATGGGATGATTCCTTGAATCAAAGAATGATCAATAATATCAAGGTATATTGTCTCCTACTTAGACTGATAGATCCAAGAGAAATTGCTATATCCTCAATTCAAAGAGGAGAGATGCATCTGGATGTAATGTTGATTCAGAAAGACCTAACTCTTACAGAATTGATAAAAAGAGGAATATTTATTATCGAACCAATTCGTTTATCTATGAAAAAGGATGGAAAATCTATTATATATCAAACCATAGGTATTTCATTGGTTGATAAGAATAAGCGCCAAACTAATGGAAAATGCATAATAAAAAGTGGATATGTTGAAAAAAATAATTTTGATGGATCCATTGCACAACACAGCAATATGCTTGTGAATAGAAACAGAAATCATTTTTATTTCCTTGTTCCCGAAAATATTCTATCTCCCAGACGTCGTAGAGAATTTAGAATTTTAATTTGTTTCAATTCCCGGAATTGGAATGTTGTGAATCGAAATCCACTATTTTGCAATCAAAACAACATAAAAAACTGGGGACAATTTTTAAACGGGGAAAAGCATCTTAATACAGATGCAAATAAATTCATTAAATTCAAATCGTTTCTTTGGCCCAATTATCGATTAGAAGATTTAGCTTGTATGAATCGTTATTGGTTTGATACCAATAACGGTAGTCATTTCAGTATGTCAAGAATACATATGTATCCACGATTCAGAATTAGTTTATAGTATATTTCCTATATATCTATCGCATGCCATATTCGGTGGATAAAAACCGAAAGATATACACATACACCATGTTACATTCTGATAAATGTATCATCCCTTTCTATCCAAATCAAATTTGTAATTTGATTTGGATAAAATTAATATAAATTTGAAGTAGTGTATATGAAGAAATACCATTTTTTTGTACTAGATTCAAATAACTGAAACTAACTGGTATAATAATAATTATTATTTTTCCTGATCGGTAAAATACATGGAAAAGAAAAAAATAGAAAAATGGGTTTTTTATGGTCAAAAATGCATTCATCTTAGCTATTCGACAAGAAAAAGAAAAAAACTGCGGATCTGTTGAATTTCAAGTATTTAGTTTTACGGATAAGATACGGAGACTCACTTCACATTTGGAATTACATAAAAGAGATTTTTTATCACAAAGGGGCCTACGGAAAATTCTGGGAAAACGTCAACGGCTACTGGATTATTTGTCAAAGAAAAATAGAGTACGTTATAAGAAATTAATTGGTCAATTAGGTATTCGGGAGTCAAAAACTCGTTAATTTGAAGGTTGGTTTGCATTTTTTTCTTTAGTTATTAGTAGTTATTAAATTTTTCATTTTGATGAACTTCGTTTGATAAATTCATGGAATAATGAATTAAGGAAGAAAAGATATGACTGTACCGGCTACAAGAAAAGATCTCATGATAGTTAATATGGGTCCTCATCACCCATCAATGCATGGTGTTCTTCGACTGATCGTTACTCTTGATGGTGAAGATGTTATTGACTGTGAACCCGTATTGGGTTATTTACACAGAGGGATGGAAAAAATAGCAGAAAATCGAACAATTATACAATATTTGCCTTATGTAACACGGTGGGATTATTTAGCCACTATGTTCACAGAAGCAATAACAGTAAATGCACCAGAACGATTGGAAAGTGTTCAAGTACCTAAAAGAGCCAGTTACATTAGAGTCATTATGCTGGAATTGAGTCGTATAGCTTCTCATTTATTATGGCTTGGGCCCTTTATGGCGGATATCGGCGCACAGACTCCCTTTTTCTATATTTTCAGAGAAAGGGAATTGTTATATGATCTATTCGAAGCTGCTACGGGTATGCGAATGATGCATAATTATTTCCGTATTGGGGGGGTTGCTGCTGATCTTCCTTATGGCTGGATAGATAAATGTTTGGATTTCTGTGATTATTCTTTAACAGGAATTGCTGAATATCAAAAACTTATTACACGGAATCCCATTTTTTTGGAACGAGTTGAAGGAGTGGGCATTATTGGTGGAGAAGAAGCAATAAATTGGGGTTTATCAGGGCCGATGTTACGTGCTTCTGGAATACAATGGGATCTTCGTAAAGTTGATAGTTATGAGTGTTACAATAAATTCGATTGGGAAGTCCAATGGCAAAAAGAAGGAGATTCACTAGCTCGTTATTTAGTCCGAATCGGTGAAATGAAGGAATCTATAAAAATTATTCAACAGGCTCTAGAAGGAATTCCTGGGGGACCCTATGAAAATTTAGAAGTCCGGCGCTTTGATAGAGCAAAAAATTCCGAATGGACTAATTTTGAATATAGATTTATTACTAAAAAACTTTCACCCAATTTTGAATTGTCGAAACAAGAACTTTATGTAAGAGTAGAAGCCCCAAAAGGAGAATTAGGAATTTATTTGATAGGAGATAGTAGTGTTTTCCCCTGGAGATGGAAAATTCGGCCACCTGGTTTTATCAATTTGCAAATTCTCCCTCAATTAGTTAAAAGAATGAAATTGGCCGATATCATGACGATACTAGGTAGTATAGATATCATTATGGGAGAAGTTGATCGTTGAAATGATAATTGATACGACAGAAGTAGAAGTACAAGCTATCAATTCTTTTTCTAGATTGGAATCCTTAAAAGAAGTTTATGAACTCATATGGATCTTTGTTCCCATTTTCACCCTTCTATTAGGAATCATAATAGGGGTCCTAGTAATTGTGTGGTTAGAAAGAGAAATATCCGCAGCAATACAACAACGTATTGGGCCTGAATATGCCGGTCCGTTGGGGATTCTTCAAGCTCTAGCAGATGGGACCAAATTACTTTTTAAAGAGGACCTACTTCCATCTAGAGGAGATATTCGTTTGTTTAGCGTGGGACCGTCTATAGCGGTCATATCAGTTCTACTAAGTTATTTAGTAATTCCTTTTGGATATCGCCTTATTTTAGCCGATCTCAGTATAGGTGTTTTTTTATGGATCTCCATTTCAAGTATTGCTCCTATTGGACTTCTTATGTCAGGATATGGATCGAACAATAAATATTCCTTTTTAGGTGGTCTACGGGCTGCTGCTCAATCTATTAGTTATGAAATACCATTAACTCTATGTGTATTATCAATATCTCTACGTGTGATTCGTTGGAACATGATTATTTTCCCTTCTCTCTAGAAATAAAGTAAAGAGGTTGAATATATTGAATGGATATTTTCATTTTTTATTCATCATTAGGGTTGATGAGTTAAACTAGATAGTTATATGAGTAAAATCAAACTGCTTAGAAATTTGCAGTAAGAAGAGAAAATCTCATTCCCTATGTACAAGAATATAAACATAAGCAGTATATAAACTGTTTACCCCAAGATTAAGATTCTTTGACTAATTCTCATATCTTGAAGCGGGTACAAAAGATCAACGTATGGGGGTTCCACTACTTTTTTATATGTATTACCATACGGGGGATCAATCAAAAATCAGTGAACAGTTAGGAACACCAAGGTACACAAAGGATTAGTAATAGAGATAATATAAGGTATCAAAAAACGGTATTGTTATATAAAACTTTGGATAAAACGAATCATAATGGGGACTTTAAGTTGGTAGAAATGACCAAGCAGTACTTTCCCACGATTCCGATCTAGAGTATGCTCCTATTCACTGATTAAAGAAATGACTATCAAAAACGAATTAATCCTTTATTTTTTTTTCAGAGTACCCTCCCTCTGAGAAAGAAGAACAGGAACAAAAGAAATAGAATTAAAAAATAGAATGAGAAAAATGAATAAATAATAATACAAAGGATCTTTATTTATTATTTTCCCCATCCATATCTATACATAACATATAGAATTCTTATCATGAATTTTGAATTAATACCCAATTCTTTCTTTATAGTTATTGATAGAACATATTTATTGATATAACGAGTATTTTATTAAAAGATTAAGTTATTACCAAACAAAGAGAAATTAAAATTGTAATGGATAAGATCAATTCGGAAGCACCTTTTATATTTGAGCAGACGGAATTTCATTGGTCTAATTTTTGGCTTCCCGATGTATATTTACCATCCAAATAAGGACGGAGATAATATCGAGCAAGTTCTTACATTTATTTGTGGCCATAGAGGAGCCGTATGAAGCCGAAGTCTCATGTACGGTTTTGAAATAGCGATGCGAGCAGTGATGTTATTATCGACTATGATTATCTAACAGTTTAAGTACAGTTGATATAGTTGAGGCGCAGTCAAAATATGGATTTTTGGGGTGGAATCTGTGGCGTCAGCCTATCGGGTTTGTTGTTTTTCTAATTTCTTCTCTAGCAGAATGTGAAAGATTACCCTTCGATTTACCAGAAGCAGAGGAAGAATTAGTAGCAGGTTATCAAACGGAATATTCAGGTATCAAATACGCTTTATTTTACCTTGCTTCTTACCTAAATTTATTAGTTTCTTCATTATTTATAACAGTTCTTTACTTAGGTGGGTGGAATTTCTCTATTCCGTATATATCTATTCCTGAACTTTTCGGAATAAATCAAATGGATGGAGTCTTTGGAACGACAATTGGGATATTTATTACATTAGCTAAAGCTTATTTGTTTCTATTCATTCCTATCGCAGCAAGATGGACTTTACCTAGAATGAGAATGGACCAGTTATTAAATCTTGGATGGAAATTTCTTTTACCTATTTCCCTGGGTAATCTATTATTGACAACTTCTTCCCAACTTGTTTCACTATAAATACTATAAATAATAGAATAAGATAACGATATTCTAGATTCATAATCGATATCGATCTCAAACAAGAGAAAGAAACATCAATTTATTCACGGAGATCCACAATATGTTCCCTATGGTGACCGGGTTCATAAATTATGGTCAACAAACAATACGAGCAGCAAGGTACATTGGTCAAAGTTTCATAATTACCTTATCCCATACAAATCGTTTACCTGTAACTATTCAATATCCTTATGAAAAATCGATCACATCGGAGCGTTTCCGTGGTCGAATCCACTTTGAATTTGATAAATGTATTGCTTGTGAAGTATGTGTTCGTGTATGTCCCATAGATCTACCCGTTGTTGATTGGAAATTTGAAAAAAATATTAAAAAGAAACAATTGCTTAATTATAGTATTGATTTTGGGGTCTGTATATTTTGTGGTAACTGTGTCGAGTATTGTCCAACAAACTGTTTATCAATGACTGAAGAATATGAACTTTCTACTTATGATCGTCACGAATTGAATTATAATCAAATTGCTTTGGGTCGGTTACCAATGCCAGTAATTGGAGATTACACAATTCAAACAGTTATAAATTCGACTCAAATCAAAATAGACAAGGATAACCCCCTTGATTCAAGAACGGTTACTGATTACTAAGATTTCCTTTTGATATTTTGATATAAAGGATCCAAGCCCCTTTTTGGGGGTTGGTCAGAAATTACAAATAATAACTATTGATTGTTGAGAATCACTCTTTGTTTTAAACTGAGAATATGGTTTAGTGATGATTTTAAAATAGAAAATTCCAACTATTCTTTTCTTTTTTCTTTTAGATAAAAATAGAAAATAGATAAAAAGGAAAGTAGGATTGGCCAATAACTTTAATAACTTTATCTATATCTACATTAATCCATATTAAGATTGAATTCAATTGGGAACCCATCATATACAATAAAAATAAAATAAAAATAAAGGTAACACCCTTTTCTTTCCTGGACTATTTAGTAAGGTCATGAAATATTTCGACTTATTTATCTGTTATACATAATGGATTTACCTGGACCAATACACGATATACTTGTAGTATTTCTGGGATCAGTTCTTATATTAGGAGGTCTAGGAGTAGTATTATTTACCAATCCAATTTATTCTGCCTTTTCGTTGGGATTGGTTCTTGTTTGTATATCCTTATTCTATATTCTATCAAACTCCTATTTTGTAGCTGCCGCACAGCTCCTTATTTATGTAGGAGCCATAAATGTCTTAATCATATTTGCTGTTATGTTCATGAATGGTTCAGAATATTCGAACGATTCCTATTTTTGGACTGTTGGAGATGGAGTCACTTCACTGGTTTGTATAAGTATTCTTTTTTCACTAATTAATACTATCTTAGATACGTCATGGTATGGAATTATTTGGACTACAAGATCAAATCAGATTATAGAACAGGACCTTATTAGTAACGTTCAACAAATTGGAATTCATTTATCAACAGATTTTTATCTTCCGTTTGAACTCATTTCTATAATTCTTTTAGTTTCTTTGATAGGTGCAATTACTATGGCTCGTCAATAAGAAATACTTAGAATTAATACAATTATTAGAAATTCAAAATCCAATGAAAAGGGGAAAGTTTTTCATTTAATCTACTTCTGATACCCTCTTTTTTCTGTAATTACTCGATTCTGGTCAATCAAATCGGTTGAATTGTTGTTCATATTGAAATGAATCGAGATTCATGAGGAGTTAGCCAATGATGTTTGAACATATACTTTTTTTGAGCGTCTACTTATTTTCTATCGGTATCTATGGATTGATCACAAGTCGAAACATGGTTAGAGCACTTATGTGTCTTGAGCTTATACTAAATTCGGTTAATATAAATCTCGTAACATTTTCTAATATATTTGATAGTCGCCAATTAAAAGGAGACATTTTCTCAATCTTTGTTATAGCCATTGCGGCTGCGGAAGCAGCTATTGGGCTAGCTATTGTTTCGTCGATTTATCGTAACAGAAAATCAACTCGTATCAATCAATCAAATTTGTTGAATAATTAGTCATAACTATCATATAAATATAAATAAAGACATAAATAATAAAATAATATAAATAAAATATAGATATAAATTCTTTCATTTTTTATTCTTTTTTTTATAGTAATATGTATAGTAATATATTTTTATATTACTATTGAAATATTGATGATCTGTTGGCCAATGTCAATGTGAAGTCATATGTGTGACTTGTATAATCATGGTTGTTGAAACAGAAATCAAAGTATCTTGGTCCTTTCTCATGAACAGATTTAGAAATATATTGATTTTTAACATTAGATTTTTTGATAAACCATTGATTCGTCTGGTGTCTACAATACAATATAAATATATAATTCATTTCCTCCTGATTTTACTTTACCAGATCGAAAATTTTTTATGTTCAAAACTGGAATTTATAGACCCAATGTCACATTCAGTAAAAATTTATGATACATGTATAGGGTGTACTCAATGTGTACGAGCCTGCCCCACAGATGTATTGGAAATGATACCTTGGGACGGATGTAAAGCTAAGCAAATTGCTTCCGCGCCAAGAACCGAGGACTGTGTAGGTTGTAAGAGATGTGAATCCGCTTGTCCAACAGATTTTTTGAGTGTCCGTGTTTATTTATGGCATGAAACAACTCGCAGCATGGGTCTATCTTATTGATACGTTATAAAAAACTCCACTTGAATCATTTGATTCCTTTTTACCGACAAAAACCCGTACTCGAGAAAATATATTATTCCGAGCACGGGTTTTTTGGTCAAAATGCATCTTGTCTTTATCACGAGTTATTTCCCTTGGTTAACACTACTTGTAGTTTTGCCGATATTTGCGGGTTCTTCAATTTTCTTTCTTCCTCATAGGGGAAATAAGGTAATTAGGTGGTATACTATATGTATATGCTTATGGGAACTCCTTCTAACAACCTATGTGTTCTGTTATCATTTCCAATTGGATGATCCATTAATTCAATTGGAGGAGGATTTTAAATGGATAAATGTTTTTGATTTTCACTGGAGACTGGGAATCGATGGACTTTCCATAGGACCCATTTTACTGACAGGATTTATCACTACTTTAGCCACTTTAGCAGCTTGGCCTGTTACTCGAAATTCGCGATTGTTCTATTTCCTGATGTTAGCAATGTACAGTGGCCAAATAGGATTATTTTCTTCTCGAGACCTTTTACTTTTTTTTCTCATGTGGGAGTTAGAATTAATTCCTGTTTACTTACTTTTATCCATGTGGGGAGGAAAGAAACGTTTGTACTCAGCCACAAAGTTTATTTTGTACACTGCGGGGGGTTCCATTTTTCTCTTAATAGGAGTTCTAGGTATGGGTTTATATGGTTCCAATGAACCGATATTGGATTTTGAAAGATTAGCTAATCAGTCATATCCTGTGACATTAGAAATAATATTCTATTTGGGCTTCCTTATTGCTTATGCTGTCAAATCGCCGATTATACCCCTACATACATGGCTACCAGATACCCATGGGGAAGCACATTACAGTACATGTATGCTTCTAGCTGGAATCTTATTAAAAATGGGGGCATATGGATTGATTCGGATCAATATGGAATTATTACCGCACGCCCACTCTATATTTTCTCCCTGGTTGGTAATAATAGGGACAATACAAATAATCTATGCAGCTTCAACCTCTCTTGGTCAACGCAATTTAAAAAAGAGAATAGCCTATTCTTCTGTATCTCACATGGGTTTCATAATTATAGGAATTGGTTCTATAACCGACATGGGACTCAACGGAGCCGTTTTACAAATACTCTCTCATGGATTTATTGGTGCTGCACTTTTTTTCTTGGTAGGAACGAGTTGTGATAGAATACGTCTTGTTTATCTCGACGAAATGGGGGGGATATCGATCCCAATGCCAAAAATATTTACCATGTTTAGTAGTTTCTCGATGGCTTCTCTTGCATTGCCAGGAATGAGTGGTTTTGTTGCAGAATTAGTAGTATTTTTTGGAATAATTACCAGTCCAAAATATCTTTTAATGCCCAAAATACTAATTACCTTTGTAATGGCAATTGGAATGATATTAACTCCTATTTATTTATTATCTATGTTACGTCAGATGTTTTATGGATACAAACTATTCAATGTTCCAAACTCCAATTTTGTGGATTCTGGACCACGAGAACTATTTGTTTCAATCTGTATCTTTTTACCCGTAATAGGGATTGGTATTTATCCTGATTTTGTTCTTTCGCTATCAGTTGACAAGGTACAAGCTATCCTATCTAATTATTTTCATAGATAGTTTTCATTAATCAGATAGAAAACAAAGTCTTAGAATTTTGAATTTGAAGATTTTTGAGCTGTACAACACAAAAAATAAAGTGAATTAGAATTATAATAAGATATATTCCGAGTTTTTGAGAACCATTTGAATCAAGGAATCATTCAAATGGTTCTCAAAAACCTGCACAAACTTTCGGTTACGTATTGTACGACGGTCTTATGTATTCCTCATGGAATTTGTTCAATTAGATGTTAATGTAAATGAACCATAACTATGTAGACCTATTCCTAATAGATTGATCCCAAAATAGCATATCCAAATTATAAGAAATCCTATAGACGCTACAAGTGACGAATTCGTACCTTGCAAACTTTGATTTGTTCTAGTATGTGAATAAATCGCGAATATGGTCCAAGTAATAAATGCCCAAGTTTCTTTGGGGTCCCAATTCCAATAAGATCCCCATGCCTCATTAGCCCATACTGCTCCAGAAAGAATACCTATGGTTAAAAAGGTAAACCCTAAACTAATGACACGATAACTCCAATAATCCAAACGCTGAGTTAATTGATATTTGTAATAATTTTGAAATGGAACAAAAGAAGTGTGTTTAAAAACATTTTTTTTTTTGTTCAAGTATTCGATTTTGTCAAAGAAAAATGACTTAATCTTAATTAAGAAAATTTTTCTTTGACAAAAAAGATCGATGTTTTTACGAAATGTAATGACTAGAAAAGCGACTGATAATAACGACCCACATAAAAGAGCTGCATAGCTCAATAACATCATACTTACGTGCATCATTAACCACTGAGATTGTAGAGCAGGTACTAATCTTGACGATTGATGCATTTCACTTGAAAGACCCGATGTGGCGAAACCTTGGGTAAAAATGGCACTTGGGGCGGTTATTGCGCTTAAATCATTTTTTTGATTCCATATCTTGGAAATTAGATGAATAATGGAAAAACTCCACGAAAGGAAGATTAAAGACTCGTATAAATTACTTAATGGAAAATGTCTCGAAGAAATCCAACGAGTAACTAATAATCCTGTTATAGAAAAAAAAGTAACTATCATTCCTTTTTCCGACGAATCACGCAACCCTATGATTTCGTGTACTAATAGGGTCATCAAATGAATCGTAATCACAATTGAAATGATCGAAAAAGAGAGATGAGTTAATATATGTTCTAAAGTCACAAATATCATACATAAAAAAGGTCCCATTACAGAATGGAAATCGGGAATTAAATACATTATAGGATCCATTGTATCTTTTTTACAGTATGCCGCCACTCGGACTCGAACCGAGATGCTCTAGCACTGCTTCCTAAGAGCAGCGTGTCTACCGATTTCACCATAGCGGCTTACTTGAAATAATAATAGTCAATTCATGTTGAATCGTCTAGATCTAGATTCAAGGATTCAATATAGTTTAGGAAATATTAGAACTGATAAATAAGAGCTCTTTTAAATTCATCTTTGAATTTTCAATAATTTTGACTTAGGTTAGTATCATCGTAGGTTCAGTTTTAAGAATCCACTTTTACGTACTATCTGTATATTAAGTTCTCCCGGAACACTTGTAACTTGAAATACAAATTTGGTTTTCAGTCGAAACAGAAACTAAGAATTGTGAATTGTCCTCTTTTTATATTTTTTATTTATTTTGAATTGAATCCACGAAATCAGATAAATGAAAAACAAATTAAATTGTCAAAGAGATTTTTTTTCTAAACGAAAAAAAAAATAAATAGGATTTCATATGTATCACAATTCAATTACTAAATTGAAGTAATTTTTCTAACAATTTGGATACTTTTCTTAGTATCATTAAGTATTAATTAATTAATTAAAATATATAATATAAAATTAATATACTACTTTTTGTTGTTTGTTGTGTACATAATTTCTAAATAAAATTATGATAATATTTTATTTATGAAACAAACTTGGTCTTGAGTTAAGCATATAATAAAACAAAAGAGTTTCCGCATCCATCACAATTTTCTTTTCACAACGGAAAAATAGAATGAACAAAGATTTTTCCGTTGTGAAAAGAAAATGAATAGGAAAAAACATCTCACGAATTAATAAATAGATTCTAATAAAAACTAGAATGAAAAAAAATAATGATACTTAGAACCGACAGATAGAGAAATTCTTATTCTACATATCATAGCAGCTAGTTCTAACTAATATTGTATTGAGTTCAATACATCAATACATTTAGTTAAAGGGAATTATTCATATTCCAAAATTGGAAATTCCGATTATTCCAAGATTTTCTTATTTGTTTGTCGCACAAAAAAACTTTTTGAATCTCCAGTAGAAACTGACTTTGCTAAAGAAAAAGCTTTTATTGCAGCTAAATATCCTTTTTTCTTCCAAATATTTCTACGAATACGTTTTTTTGATATAGAAGTACGTTTTTTTGGAACTGCCATTCAAAAAAAAAGAGTTACTCATTTTTATTGTTGTATGTGAAAGACATGTATTGCTCAAAATAGATCGTTCTTTTTAGTCATTTTCTATACTTAACTTAATTTCGTCGATAATAGTTTTTTCAGAACATACAATAAAAATATATTATTTATATATTTATATAGAAATATATGTATGACATGCATGTCACATATATAACAATGTCACATATTAACACACTAGGCAAAAAAATAGAAGAAAAAAAAAGGGGGGGGGGAATTCGAAAAGGAATTTTTATGACTATTAGTTTGGAATCGAATAAGCTCATATTGCCGTGTCTATAATTTAAATTCAAACTTAAACTACAATTAGTGGTTAATATGTTAAACAAGACATTCTATTACCTAAGAAGGAGAACCTCAATTTTTAGTTCTTTTTTTTTTTCAGTTCTATACGAAATAAAGAGTATTAGAATATTTCTGATACTTTCTTATTGGATTGGAATCCAATCAATTAGTTCCGCAATGAGTTAGGTAATTACTACAAATAAAATCACTAGAATAACTAGGTCTTTTTTTTGAGTCTATTTATTGAGGCATACTATGATTTATATTCGACTGTTTTGGTATGATTGTTTTTACTTACTATACTATAGTATATGATATGATTACATATTGCCAGAATAGGATGGTAGTATAGTCGTAGAATGATTCAAAATCTCAGATTTCCCATTTTTTTTTATTTTATTAACTATCTTTCTTTAGTTAAAAGTTAAAGTTAATAACTAAGTAATTACTTTTATCTAGCTATTTGGTCATATCATTTGAATTGGAACTTTTGAATATTTCCAATATCTGAGAAAAGTCAGAATAATGAAAAATAAAAATAGTTGAGTTTTTCATATCTTTTTTTGTTGATTTTTTTATTGTTCCTTTCGAAAGCGATAAGAATTGATGAATCGGAAACAATTAAATTATAAGAAAAAAAATGAAAATTTGTTTTTTTTATGGAACATACATATAAATATGCATGGATAATACCCTTTCTTCCATTTCCAGTTACTATGTTAATAGGATTTGGACTTCTGCTTATTCCGACAGCAACAAAAAATCTTCGTCGTATGTGGGCTTTTCCGAGTGTTTTGATGCTAAGTATAGCTATGGCATTTTCGGCCAATCTATCTATTCAGCAAATAAATGGAAATTTTATCTATCAATATCTATGGTCTTGGACCGTCAATAATGATTTTTCTTTAGAGTTCGGACACTTGATCGATCCACTTACTTCTATTATGTCAATATTAATTACTACTGTTGGAATTATGGTTCTTATTTATAGTGACAATTATATGTCTCACGATCAAGGATATTTGAGATTTTTTGCCTATATGAGTTTTTTCAATAGTTCTATGTTAGGATTAGTTACTAGTTCCAATTTGATACAAATTTATATTTTTTGGGAACTTGTAGGAATGTGTTCCTATTTATTAATAGGTTTTTGGTTCACACGACCGAGTGCGGCAAGTGCTTGCCAAAAAGCTTTTGTAACCAATCGTATAGGGGATTTTGGTTTATTATTAGGAATTTTAGGACTTTATTGGATAACTGGTAGTTTAGAATTTCGGGATTTGTTCGAAATAGTTAATAACTTGGTTCATCATAATGGAGTAAATTCCTTATTTGCTACTCTGTGTGCTTTTTTTTTATTCGTTGGTGCAGTTGCTAAATCCGCACAATTCCCCCTTCACATATGGTTACCTGATGCTATGGAAGGACCCACTCCCATTTCTGCTCTTATACATGCTGCTACTATGGTAGCAGCGGGAATTTTTCTTGTAGCTCGGCTTCTTCCTCTTTTCATAGTTATACCTTCCATAATGAATATCATTTCTTCAATAGGCGTAATAACAGTACTATTAGGAGCTACTTTGGCTCTTGCTCAAAGAGACATTAAAAGAAGTTTAGCTTACTCGACAATGTCTCAATTGGGTTATATTATGTTAGCTCTGGGTATAGGTTCTTATCGAGCCGCTTTATTCCATTTGATCACTCATGCCTATTCGAAAGCTTTATTGTTTTTGGGATCCGGATCAATTATTCATTCAATGGAACCCATTGTTGGATATTCACCAGATAAAAGTCAAAATATGGTTCTTATGGGCGGTTTAACAAAATATGTTCCAATTACAAGAATTACCTTTTTCTTAGGTACACTCTCCCTTTGTGGTATTCCGCCTCTTGCTTGTTTTTGGTCCAAAGATGAAATTCTTAATGATAGTTGGTTGTATTCACCAACTTTCGCAATAATAGCTTCCTTTACAGCGGGATTAACCGCATTTTATATGTTTCGGATGTATTTACTTACCTTTGATGGACATTTGCGCATTCATTTTCAAAATTACAGTAGCACTAAAAATAGTTCTTTCTATTCAATATCTTTATGGGGAAAAAAAGTGCCAAAAGCAGTCAATAGAAATTTACTTTTATCAACAATGAATAATAAGGTCTCCTTTTTTTCAAAGGATACATATCAAATTGATGATAATGGAAGAAATAGAATACGATACTTTAGTACTCACTTTAGAAATAAATATACTTACACCTATCCTCATGAGTCGGACAATACTATGTTATTTCCTCTGCTTGTATTGGTACTATTTACTTTATTCGTTGGATCAATCGGAATTAATTTTGATCAAGGAGTAATAGATTTTGATCTATTATCGAAATGGTTAACTCCGTCCACAAACTTTTTCCATCCAAATTGGAATGGTTCCCCAGATTGGTATGATTTTTTGAAAAATGCAGTTTTTTCGGTCAGTATAGCTCTTTTTGGATTATTTATAGCATCTATTTTATATGGATCTGTTTATTCATCTCTACCGAATTTGGACTTAGTCAATTTGTTTGTAAAGGGGGGCCCCAAGAGAATTCTCTTGGACCAAGTGGAAAATGTGATATACAATTGGTCATATAATCGTGGTTACATAGATATTTTTTATACTAGGATTTTTACTGTAGGTATAAGAGGATTAGCTGCACGAATTCAGTTTTTTGATAGACATATAATTGATGGAATTACAAACGGGGTCGGCGTTACCAGTTTCTTTATAGGGGAAGGGGTTAAATATATGGGAGGTGGACGAGTCTCTTCTTATCTATTCTTGTATTTATCTTATGTATCAATCTTTTTTTTCATTTTTCTCTTCTTTTTTTAAGTTAAGTTTTACCAATTCCAAATTATCTTGATGAGTATCAAGAGAAAAATCCTCGTAGTCTGGGCTATCTTTGTCTTCTTCGTAAGTTGTTTCTACATCGTTTTCTTCTTTTCTTTCTCCCCTTTCTTCCGTTTCTTTCAGTTTCTTAGTGACAATAGGCGACGGCATTCTGCCTAAATAGTAGACACAGGTGATAAATAAGAGAATACTAAAGATTCGAGCCATAGAATTTCTCAATTCTGACACAAGGTACTTATTATTAGATCGAATCGAATGATTTTGCCGTATCCAGAATAATACCAAGCCAACCCATTTCATGAATAAAATGTGACCAATTAACCAACCAACAAAACTACTTGTTACAAATAACATCTTGTTGTTGCATCGAAACATATAAATGTTGACTAATCTGGCTAACGTTGAACTTGGTAAAATGAAATGGTTGAATAATTGAAAAATTAGATTATTTAGGAATACACATTGAATGCTGAGATTACGCATTGAATTTCTGGTAGTAGATCCATAATAAAAAAAGTTTTTGTGATTGTTCCAGAAGAAATGAAACAAAAGATACGGTAGAACTAGGACAGTTATTGTATGAGGTCTACCCAATGCTAGATGCAGAGGCGCATAATAGATCGATATGAACATCATGAGCTGCCCCGTAATAAAACCAGTTGTTGCTGATACCTCCTTCTCGGTTCCTT